CAAAATGATTTTCCAATTTTATTCCACAGTGATTAGTGATTCAAAGAAAGTTTAATTTTGTGAATAAAGTTATAAAAAAAAAGTTCTTATTATTACTTTATTTATAATTTAAATTTAAATATTCTATATATATACATGTATTAGTTATATGCATATATTAGTTTAGTCAACTCCAGAGTTGACCGATGAATCTGTTGATTCAAAAGTGCGACATGGGTAAATGTCACAAATGATGAATTGATTTCTTACTTATGTTACTCTATTTTTGTTAGTATCGTCTATAATAATAGATGAATCAAACATTTTCAATTGAATTTATTCTTTCAATTGGTTGGTATTTTTGCTTATCCTCGTATCTTTCAAAAATTGAAACTTAGGGAAGTGCTTTATAAACATATGTATAAAAAGAACATATTTCATTTAGCCTTTTCATGCCTACTATAACTAGTTATTTTGGTTTTCTACTAGCAGCTTTGACTATCACCTCAGCTCTATTTATCGGTCTGAGCAAGATACGACTTATTTGAAATTAATTAAATGAACATGAACAATTCATAAAAAAAATCTTTCTATGGCAGTTCATATCTTCTACAGTTACTTAACGTATCAATTTCCAATTCTTGGTCATTGAGATTTATAGTCAATACAGATTAATATTTAAGGATAAATATTACCTCCCCTTTCCCCTTTCAAACAAATTGAAATGATTGAAGTTTTTCTATTTGGAATCGTCTTAGGTCTAATTCCTATTACTTTGGCCGGATTATTCGTAACTGCATATTTACAATACAGACGTGGTGATCAGTTGGACCTTTGATTAATTAACATCTCTTTTTTGATTGACCTCCTACTTCCTTTAATCCGCGGGAGGTCAAATTTAGATTGCTGTTCAATTTTTTAAGTGTAATTTTCGACCTAACGCGATTAACAAGAACACAGAATCACGCTCTGTAGGATTTGAACCTACGACATCGGGTTTTGGAGACCCACGTTCTACCGAACTGAACTAAGAGCGCCTTATTATCATTATCACAATAAAGATTTTGTGACCCCAATTCATCTTGCATATATATCATAAAATTAAAGATTTATTATGTATGTCCAATTTATCTCAATTGATCCCTCGTTACTGCTCATAAGATAAGTAATAGGTAGGGATGACAGGATTTGAACCCGTGACATTTTGTACCCAAAACAAACGCGCTACCAAGCTGCGCTACATCCCTTTCAATTGGTCTACAGTGTCATTGTAGAGAATCCCTGTCTTGTTTTCCACATCTTTACTTCCTCCATTGATATACAAAAATTCTCTTTTCATTTCTTCTTTTTGGTCTCATATATCATATAACAAACATATAATATATTAAAAGACTTATATTATATAAAGTATGAAATAAATATGAAACCTACCATAAAAAATTAATATTTTTTAGTAATTTCAGGTAGAAATATCTATTTTGTACATTTTAATTTTAATTAGGGACTCCGCGTACAAATACAGGCGGTCAGTCATTAACTACATATACACATCTGGTCATATATGTATTACCATTATGTATTACAAATTACAATAAAATTACAATAACGAATAAAGAAAGAGGAGTTTTTAAAATGCGAGATCTAAAAACATATCTCTCCGTGGCACCGGTAGTAAGTGCTTTATGGTTCGGGTCTTTGGCAGGTTTATTGATAGAGATCAATCGTTTTTTTCCGGATGCGTTGATATTCCCCTTTTTTTCATTTTAGTTATTGATATGAGAAGGGGGAAGAAGATTAGAGATACAATCAAATCTCTGTAACTAATCCCTACCCTTGCCTTCTTTTTTTCTTTGTTTTTTTTTTTAGAATAAGTTATTCTAAAAAAAAAACAAAGAAAAAGTGGTTTCGCCCTCAGCAAAACTATGAACTCGGGCCCAGGCTCAAATTAAATTAATATTTAATAATAGAGTGGAAATGAAAATGTGATGGTTGGGGCAACAATATCATACAAGATACTTAACTGAAAATACTGTACGGCAATTCTTAATTATAAATACAGTTAGAAATCATTATATTACTTATTATTACTATATTGATTGCAACGAAATCTTTCTTTTATAATTTGATTTCGAGTTACCTGCTTCTATTTTTTTTTTTTTTGTCCTTTATTCTTCCTTGCTTCGGATCGGAAAATTAAAGAATTGAGTGAATCATAAACCAAAGGAGGTTCATGGCCAAGGGTAAAGATGTCCGAGTAACAGTTATTTTGGAATGTACCAGTTGTCTTCGAAATCGTGTTAATAAGGAATCAAGGGGCATTTCCAGATATATTACTCAAAAGAATCGACACAATACGCCTGGTCGATTGGAATTGAGAAAATTCTGTCCCTGTTGTTACAAACATACGATTCATGGGGAGATAAAGAAATAGATCGAACCGACCGCTCGTGTGTCAGTCTTCCAAGGAAGATGAAAAATTACATATTATATATAACATATATTTATTTAAATATAAACAAACCCAATCCTATTTCTTAATTCTACATCATGTTTGATCCGATCGAAATAGGATTGGGATTTTCAGGATAAGGAATAAACAAACCATGGATAAATCCAAGCGAATCCTTCTTAAATCCAAGCGATCTTTTCGTAGGCGTTTGCCTCCGATCCAATCGGGGGATCGAATTGATTATAGAAACATGAGTTTAATTAGTCGATTTATTAGCGAACAAGGAAAAATATTATCTAGACGGGTAAATAGGTTGACCTTAAAACAACAACGATTAATTACTATTGCTATAAAACAAGCTCGTATTTTATCTCTGTTACCTTTTCTTAATAATGAGAAACAATTTGAAAGAAGCGAGTCAACTCGTAAGAAAAAAAAAAAAATTGGAGAAGAATAAATATTTTTTATTGAACGTGTTTTTTCATTTTGATGACTTTATCATATTTTATCATACTAATTTCTACTCTACCTTCCCAGAGTTCATTCTCCAGGGAACTCCATTTAAACTATTCCAACGGATTCCTTCCAATCTCTTTATTTTATGATCTCATTGGAAATCATATAAAGACAACTCTTATTTAATATAGCTATTTGTGAAAGTATTTTACGATTAAGAAGCAACTGTCTCTTGTACAGATTGTGTATTAATTTGCTATAACTAAAGTATACTTTATTCTCGCGAATTACTGCATTTATCCGAGTGATCCACAAACGACGAAAATCTCTCTTTTGTCTACCTCTATCCCGATGAGCCGAAACCAAGGCTCTTATTTTCTGTTGAGTAATAGTACGAGTAAGTCTTGAATGAGCCCCTCGAAAGGTTGATGCAAATAAACGGACTTTTGTTCTACGTCTTCGAGCTATATACCCTCGTTTAATTCTGGTCATTGAATAAATGAAACTTTGATGAATAACTAATCGATTTCCTTTCTTTCAGTTATTCTCTTCCCGTGTCCTAGTCTATTAATAACAAAACGGATTCTTCCAATGTATAAAATAAAAATTCCAATGGCTTTTGCTATTATAACCTTCCCGACCACGATTTTTTCTTTTTTTCTAGGCATTTCACCTATAAAAAAAAATTGTATTGATACTAGGTATTAAAAACACATAGTAAATAAAAAAGTAATAAATATAAATGGATATAGTGGGTTCCATCGTTTCTATGGTTACTTCTTAAACGGTGAGGTCTTCTCTATACACCGGAGCCCTTCTTTCTTTCATTTAATCAATGTTATTGTTAACTTGTACAGTTCAAACTCTTTGGCTCTACCCATAATTATCCAGTACTAGGTCTTTCACAACGAGATCCACTTATACAGTAACGGTATTTAATTATGAAGATTAGCTGGGTAGCTGACCCTGTTAGTCCGTTCTTGCAAGAGTAAGGTAGAATTTTTCTGCTTTTTAAAATAGGATTTCCCCTGCTTAATGGATACCATTTGCTATCAATGGAGAATTCTTTCTCATCTTAAATTTAAAATTTTTAAATTGAGGTGATTGGATTTGCACCAACGGAAACCATACATTTGATACCATAATAGAAGGATAGATCTTTTTTATTTTTAGATATTGACTGGAGTTCTTCCATTCTATCCTATTCACTGGTACTGATCGTTGATACTGGATCAATTGTTTTTTTTCTTTTGTCCTAGCCCATGATCTGAACGAGTCGCACATACACCCTAGTACATGTTCCTCGTCGTTGAGGACATCCCCCAAGAGCGGGGGATTTCGTGACATTTCTGATTGGCTGTCTTGTGTTTCTAATAAGTTGTTTAATAGTTGGCATGTTGAATCATATACATAATGGGCTGGTTTAGATCGATCTTAACCGGATGCTTATGAATTATTTTATTTCTATATTAATAGATTAATGAGATTAATTAATAGAATATTAAATAATAGAATATTAAATCCGGTAAGAAGATAAAATCTCAAATAACGAATTCGTGTGAAATCCTTGTTATTTTTTCTTTTTTATTCAGTCGCTACAAGATCAACAATTCCATGAGCTTGGGCTTCTATTGCTGACATAAAAACATCTCTTTCCATGTCTTCGGATACAACCCATAAGGGTTTGCCTGTCCTTTGTGCATAAACCCTTGTGAGGGTTTCGCGCAGCTTCAGTAGTTCTTCCGCTTCCAAGATAAATTCTCCCGTCTGTGCCTCATAAAAAGCGGCAGCAGGTTGGTGGATCATTACCCTGATGATATAACATAATAAATGTTTATTCTATCTCGCATAATGAAAGGTGAAGAGATAAAGAATAATAATAAAAAAAGATATAATTGAACAACCGTACAGGCATCTTCTTTTGCGCATTGCATACGGCTCTATAATGGAATTAACTTTTTTTTACCTTACTTACACTTACATGGAAAAAATTTTAAATAAATAAATATAGGGTCTATCAGACTCAGGTTGGTAAATGATCCAATAACCACCCTTCTTTTTGGATTAGTTCAAAAATACTATGATGGCTCCGTTGCTTTATATATTTATTTCGTTT